GCCAAAACAACCGATCCTAAGAAGAACAAAAGGCCTTGGACACGTAATGGATCTTGAAGTACTATTTCCGCATCCCCCTGACCAAATCCACCCACATTAGGATTACTCGTTAATGGTTGATCGAGTTTAATGGATTCGCCCTCTGAAACAAGAAGTTCTAGGCCTCGAGGGATAATATCAATCACTTGGCGTCCATTCGATGCATCCACTATGGTTATTTCGTATCCCCCTTTTTCTTTTCGTAAAATTTTGCTTATTATCCCTCCTGCCGTAGCATTATAAACTGTATTGTTACTTTTGCTACCATCAGGATAAATTTGACCCCTTCCCCTGTTTCCACCTACGTATATAGGATATTTTAAGAAGTGAACATCTTTATTAGTAGCAGGGTCTGGGGCAAGAATAGGAAAGGTTATTTCACTATATTTTTGACCAGGAACAGGACCTATCACAAGAATATTTTTTTTATTGGGGCGATAATTCTGAAAAGAAAGATTTCCTATCTTTTCTTTCATCTCGGGTGAAATACGATCGGGGGGGGCTAATTCAAACCCCTCCGGTAAAATAAGAACAGCTCCCACATTCAAAGCTCCTTTTTTACCATTAGCTAGAACTTGTTTTAGTTGCATATCATAAGGAATTTTAACAACTGCTTCAAATACAGTATCAGGAAGTACCGTTTGTGGAACCTCAATATCCACGGGCTTATTAGCTAAATGGCAATTGGCACATACAATACGTCCAGTTGCCTCTCGGGGATTTTCATAATTCTGTTGGGCAAAAATCGGATATGCACTTGAAATGGATGCCCAAGTTATTATATATATCATGAATGAGACAGATATGGAGCGAGTAATCTCTTCCCTTATCCAAGAAAAGGTATTTCTAGTTTGCATGGTCCAATCATTTATCCCGAAAATTTCTACAATAAAGTTAGGTAGGTCGAGAATATATTTCCCTAGCCACAATTCTGCTATTTACATTTACTGAAAAAAATCACATTTTTTTGTTGAAATATACAAGGAATCCCTCCTGGGGTAAAAAGAGTAAAGTAAATACGACTTTGATTTGGTTATGATGTATAAGGTACGGAAAGATTAGAATTGTATCATTGAATCATTTTTTAGTCATTTATTGCATGATAAATCACTACAAGTGACGGAGATATACGATTTAAATAACGAAAGATCCAATATTTAAAAATTGTATCAAGAATCACGGGAAAGGTAGAAACTAGACCAGATAAAATTTGCTCATAATGAGCAAACCCAAAATCTTTGTAAATATAACCAATCATTAGTTCCCAACCGTGAGGCGAATGGAATCCGATACATAAATCGGTTAATAAAAGAATCGAAAAAGCTTTAATTGTATCACTTAAATTATATAGGAATTCTTGAACCCAAGAATTCAGAATAAAAAGCTTTTCCTTACCCAAAAAGGCATAACCACTTAGAATAACGAAAGATATTAAATTTGTCGAGAAGTGCAAGATTGTATGGATACGATACTCATTGTGTATCTTGATGAATTGGATCGTTTCATTGTGGATTCCTAGACGAAATTGTTGTAAATCGGTTTCTGGGTATTCCTTTATCATTTCATCGAGCTCGAATAGTTCCTCTAATTGTATGAATTTTTCTAGAACACTTTTTTCTTGAATATCATTCAAGAAAGTTTCGCATTGTCTAGTATTCCCCCAATTAGTAATCCAAGTTTTCAAACTTTTATTACAGCAGAGAGAGATCAACCAGGGCAAAAAGACTATAGATGTAAAATAAAAAAAAGGAATGAATGCTTTCTTTTTTGCCATTTTGAATCTGTGAATTGTTAATGAACCTACCTCATTTGTTGATTCTATTAGGTCTAATATTTCTATCGAGCATGAGTTTCTATTCTAATTTGAATAGAATGTATTGAGCCTATGAATCCATTTTCTCTTTTTCTTTTGATTCAATACTTAGTCTTTGCTTTGAATCTAGAACGAATACAGAAATAGACTCAGAATACCCTTCCAATTTGAATCAAGAAAAAATTGGGTTTCCAGGATGTTATTCCCCCCCTTTTTTCGATCAATACTAATTTCGAGACGAAGAAACTCCTTTTCTTTTCTATCAAATATATAAAAAAACGAGCATAAAAGAATAGATGAATGTTCAATTGAAAAAAAAAAAGAAATTCTTTAGTTTTTTCTTCCTACTGCCAAAGCATTTAGTCTTTTAAAATTAATTTCTTTCAAAATACTTCAATTGGTACACGCAAGAAGTAAGCCAATTCTGCAGCTTTTTGCTCAATTTCTCGTGTAGTAAAATTCTCATCAGTACGAATTAAAGGAATAGCCCCTTGACCTCGAATTTCCATATAAAGGACACGCCGAGCAGAAACACCCTCTTTAACTTCTATTCTGATGGACTGAATATCTTTCATAAGGAATCGTAAAAAGATGCGACGGCTTTTTCCAGGAAATCCCCAACGAAAAATACGCACGATTCCTTCTTTTCGGTCGAAAAGATCATAACCACTACCCACATTCCAAAAAATAGTGCACCACAAATAGGAACTAATAAAGAGACCTGCGATCCCATAGAAAGACATCACAATCCCTTGTGGAAAAAAAATGATTTGCTGAGACGGAAATAACGATATAACATTTCTACCAAGATAACTGGAAGTTCCAACCAATAAGAATCCTAATGAACCTAAAAATAGGATAAAGGCCCAGCAGAAATTACTTGTTTTTCGAGACCCCGTTATAAATTCTATCCATATAGATTCTGATCGCCAACTCATATATATTAGATCCAGTTATACAATTTTTTGGAATTGAGAAAATATGACTTTCCTTTTTTTGTTTTCAAAGTAACTCTCAGCAACTATATTTTGTTGTGAACCTTTACCTTAGGAGTAATTCATAGAATTGTTTATATCTAAAATAATAACATCTCCTTCCTTTATATGATCCCCTATAGCTATATACATACAAATAAATACATTGACTGGAATTTCATACATCGGCCCGATGATGATCCATTTTTCAAAAGAGCGCCAATTTATTTACTCATATAATACGTTTACACATGCATAAGAGCTTTTTTTTTTTTTTTTTTATGTATGTTTGTAGGAATCTATGTGTTATACAATATTCTACCAAATGAGTCTTAGCGAATCGAAGTTTTTAAAATAAAAAAAGGAGTTATATGATTAGGTCTCATCCGATCTAAAAAATTTTATTTTTTTGAATATGAAGAAATAAAGAAGCCATTGCAATTGCCGGAAAGACTAGGCCTACTAAAGGCACAAAAATAGAGGGTAAGTTATTGAAAGTTGTCATAAAATGGGTACCTCAATTTAATATTTGTACCTGTTATTGTTATATTCTGAATTCTCAAGATATCTTAGAATATCTTGTATTTTTATTATTTCTATTATATATATTATATAATTATACTAAGTATCTTTAAGTAAATATATATCTAATACTAATATACAACCTAATAGAAATATATAGAATAGAACCTAATAGAAATAGAATAAAAAAATAGGTACAAGAAACGCCAAATTAAATAAATGGACTTATTCATCTTTCAAAATAAAATAGAGGTATCATAATTCCCTTGTTAGATTTATTATTCTTTTGATTTTCTAATAGTCATTAATAAAGAAAAAATTTTATTCCATTACAAATTTCTACAACATTGATTAGAATCTGATCCAACAACAGGGAATTTTCGGGAAATGCAAAAAGATGGAAGACTCTCTATAGATCTGTATATATTTCTATTTGAATTATCTATACATATGCAAGTAAGGGAGGAAAATGAACTTTGTTTTATTTGTCTAGTCTAATTTGAGCTTCCCGAAAGCAAAAATTTACTGTTGATAGAGGTTTACTGAGTAGTAAACAAGAATATCGATAAAAAAAATGATTCCAAAGAAAAATGCATTTTTCAGGATTTTCGTTTAATTCTGATAAACTAACCGTTCTATTTTATTTAATTTTTGTTCAAAGGAAAAAAAGCATGGAGCTGAAATAACTCACTCAGAACACCTTTTAAAGGATTACGTGGTACAATTGCATCCAATAAGCCATTACGTAATAAAGATTCAGCTGCTTGTGAACCTTCAGGCACGGCTTTTTTCAATGTTTGTTCAATTACTCTTTTACCCGCAAATGCAATATAGGCATAGGGTTCGGCAATAATGATATCCCCCAACATACCAAAACTAGCTGTCACCCCACCGGTAGTAGGAGATGTAAGAATGGATATATAGAATAACTTTTTACTTGATTGATAATCACATAAAACCGAAGAAATTTTAGCCATTTGCATCAAACTTAAACTTCCTTCTTGCATTCGTGCTCCTCCGGAAGAACACACTAAAATAAGAGGTAAACATTGATTGGTAGCATACTCGATCAAACGAGTTATTTTTTCGCCTACTACGGATCCCATACTACCCCCCATAAACTGAAAATCCATAACCCCAAGGGCTACTGGAATACCGTTTAGTTGACCTGTACCTGTTTGAACAGCATCAGTCAATCCTGTCGTTTTTTGAGCAGAGTCAATACGATTTTTATAAGGTTCCTCCCTCGAATGAAATTTAATGGGATCCGCAGAGACCATGTCTTCATCCATAGGATTCCAAGTACTCGGATCAATCGAAAGCTCGATTCTCTCTGAACTACTCATTTTCAAATAATGTCCACATTGTTCACAAACATTCATTTTGACTTTCTTATACATTAATCCATAACAATTGTCGCATTGAATCCACAATTGATTGTAGTTTTGAGTTATATCGAAATCCTTAGAACTCATTAAATTACTACGATTCCTATTAGTTCTTATCTTGTCATTTTTGCTTTCACGAATCTTTCCACTTTCACTACAAATGAAATTATAAATGTAACTTTCATTGGAATTATTACTATCGTTTAAAAAGTGACGAGCAATACAGATGTGTGAACGAAAATAAGAATCAATGCAACTATTAAT